TTAGGTTAAGTTTCAGGTAAGGGCAGATATGTGCAGATTTAGAGTCGGGTGAAATAACTGTTGTTTTGGTTAAGGTAATTATTGAATTTTTAACTGGATTAGGAGTAGTTCTTTTTGGAAATGAACGGGTTAAACTACTACGCTGGTATCAGCGTAAATTATTGGCATCTTACATAGAGTAAATATCTTTCTATTGATTTACTGAGGTCAGGCAAAGTTATAAGTATCTGCAAAGTTCTAGTTAAGTAACAGTGCGGGAAGTTCTTGTTTTTGGGGTTTGGCAAGAGCAAATGTACCAAGAATCTGTGAAGGCTGGAATGGGGGGTAGGGGAGTTTGTCTTGGATACTGGGTATATAACAATGCGTGCGTGTATGCGTGTATGCATGTATACGTGTATACGTGTATACATACTGACCTATGGGCGTAGATATGGGTTCACGTACAAATACACGCGTGTCTATGTGTACGCACATGTGTGCTAAAATTGAATATGTCCTTCAAGCATGAATTAAATAGCCACCTTATAATGGTCATGGGACAAAGAATATAAGTGTTAAGTCCGACTATAATCCTATGTCTTTCAAGCATGAATTAAGTAGCCACATTATGATAATAATGAGGGTAAAGAATGTACATGTTAAGTCCAGCTACAATCAATGGTCTGGGCGCAGGCCGGCCGGTTTTCGGCGCAGGCCATGGTGAGTCCCTGCATCCCCGAATATTAAAAAATACCAGAGGCCTGACAGATCAGTTATGACTAATCACAGGTTATCTAGTAACTAATCCATCGAGATGTCTTATTTAAGGGGAACGAGTGGGCGGGTATATGGATATGGCCCTGAAGTAAGAACCAGATGCCAGGTATAGTTTCAGTTTAGTCACCCCCAAGTTTAATGGGCCCGGAGCGAGAAGAGGGGCATTATGCGGGCGGGTTGCTGGTTTCACGGAGGATGGTAGAGGCCCTAGAACGGTGGAAGGGGATATCCGTGTTGACGAGGACTACGAAATTTAATGCGCAGGTGTCCGATTAATAGATCAATGTTTTATGTCCGACCAATAGGATTATGTACTCATGTAAAGTTAAGGTATACAATTACCCGAGAATATTCGTGGGGTAGAGAGTTTAATGTGGATAATACATATAAATGTCCTATGTACTGTATGAATATGTATGTACTTGCTTATATGCATGTGGACAAGAGCTTTATGCACGATATACATAGATGTGGTAGGTGGGCCTTTACGGGGAGAACTGTAGTATATTATATGGGGGGGAGCATACAATGCTTGACTTACATAGATAGGATTTGTAGGGAATGTGGTCGGTAATAGTTTGACAAGGAATAGTTTATGTAGAATCTTAGCTTTGGGTGCTGAGGGTGAGGCGTAATGCTTCTTCCTTGAGATTGCCCTGGGGAGCAATGCTCCATTTTCGGCTTACAAGGCCGGGGTAATAGATATACTACAAGGGCTCTTCATTTTAGTATTTTGTTTTCGATGAAACATGTTGTTGGTATAATAAAGATTATAAGAGAGAAGTATAGCATGGATGCTATTTGTCCGATGTTAATGAAGGGGTCTTCTACGGGTTGTCCTCCAATTCATGTGAGGGTGAGTAAATCTGCTACTAGGATTCAGAATAAAAATTGACTTAAGGGGCGGAATATTATGGTTTGTTGTTTGTTAGGTTGAAGGAAGGGAAATATTACTAGGATTAAGATGGAGAGAATCAGGGCTATTACTCCTCCAAGTTTATTAGGAATAGATCGTAGAATAGCATAGGCAAATAGGAAATATCATTCTGGTTTAATATGGGGTGGTGTATTAAGGGGGTTTGCTGGAGTATAGTTGTCGGGGTCTCCTAATAGGTCTGGGTAGAAGAGTGCTATTGTTATGAGGAGTAGGATAAGAAGTAAAAGTCCTAGAAAGTCTTTAGTGGTGTAGTAGGGGTGGAATGGGATTTTATCAGAGTTTGAGGGTACGCCTAGCGGATTATTAGATCCTGTTTCGTGTAGGAAGAGGAGGTGAATTATGACTAAGGCCGAAGTAATAAAGGGTAAGATGAAATGGAGTGCGAAGAATCGGGTTAGAGTAGCTTTACCAACGGAGAAGCCGCCTCAGATCCATTCTACTAGGTCGGTGCCTACATAGGGGATTGCTGAGAGTAAGTTTGTGATTACTGTAGCGCCTCAGAATGATATTTGTCCTCATGGGAGGACGTAGCCTATAAAGGCTGTAGCCATTACTGAAAATAGTAGGGTGATACCTACGTTTCAGGTTTCTAATAGGGTGAAGGAACCATAGTATAGGCCGCGGCCCACATGGATAAATAGACAGAGAAAGAATATGGATGCTCCGTTAGCGTGGAGGTAGCGAATAGTTCAGCCGTAGTTTACATCCCGGCAGATATGAGCTACAGAGGAGAATGCGGTTGTTGTATCTGCTGTGTAGTGTATGGCTAGGAATAGGCCTGTAATGATTTGGATGGTCAAGCAGGCTCCTAATAGGGAGCCGAAGTTTCATAAGGAAGAAATGTTAGGTGGTGTGGGTAGGTCAATGAGTGAGTTGTTAATAATTTTTAGGAGGGGGTGGTTTTTTCGGGTGTTAGTCATTTGTGTTTTTGTAGTTGAAGTACAACGATGATTTTTCATGTCATTAGTCATGGTTTAGATTCCATGTAGAAACTATGATTTATATGATGTTCTTATTAAGCGTAGTCTTTGTCTTAGGTTTTATAGGTTTTTCGTCAAAGCCTTCTCCTATCTATGGGGGTGTTGGACTTATTGTTAGTGGGGCTGTAGGGTCTATAATTGTTATAGGTTTTGGGGGTTCTTTTGTGGGTTTGATAATGTTTTTAATTTATTTAGGGGGTATATTGGTAGTATTTGGTTACACCACGGCTATAGCTACTGAGGAGTATCCGGAGACTTGAGGTTCTAGTGTTGTTGTTTGGGGATCATTATTGATAGGGTTAATCATGGAGTTGTTGGTAGTGGTGTGAGTAATAGGGCAGAATAGTTTTGAGGTGGTAGTGGGTTTTAATGATCTGGAGGATTGGGTTGCTTTTGTGGGTAAGGAGGTTGGTGTTGTTCGTGAGGATTCTTTAGGGGTGGCGGTTCTATATAATTATGCTAGTTGATTTATGGTTGTTGCGGGGTGGTCTTTATTTGTTAGTGTGTTAATTGTTATTGAAATTATTCGAAGAGGGTTTAGATGATAAGTAGAAGAGCTAGAATAGTTGATGTGAAGGAGGATAAAAAATATAGCTTGATTAGGCCCTTTTGGTTTGAGGTGGTTTTGGAGAGTAGTAATTGTAGTTTGGATATATTTTTTGGTATGCTTTTCTCTAATCAAATCAGGTCTAGTAGGAGAGATGCTGTGTTTTGGCTTATAATGAGGTTATGTAAGGGGGTTGAGCGGTGGATGATTATCGGGAAGAATCCTAGTATGTTTGAGAATTTGAGCGCTTGAGAGGGTAGTTTAAATTTTAGGCTATTTGTTATAAGGCTTAGTTCTATTGCTAGGATAAATCCTAGGATAGTTACAATTAGGGCCATTATTTTTAAATAAGCAGGTATTGTTGATTGGGGGGTGGTTATAGGGAGAATGTTATTGGATAGGATGAATCCGGCGAAGATGCTGCCGATCGCTAGGCGTTTAATTGAGTTAATTAGTGAGGGATTGTTTTCGTTAATTGTGGATAAAACTGTAAATCGTGGTTGTTTTATTAGTGTATAAAAGATGATTCGTGTACTGTAAACAGTAGTTAGGGAAGTTGCAATAAGTGTAATTGTTAGGGCTCAGGCGTTGGTATTAGACGTATTTATGGTTTCAATGATAAGGTCTTTTGAGTAAAAACCTGTTAAAAAGGGTATGCCTGTTAGTGCGAGGCTTCCAATAATGAGGGAGGAGGCCGTGAAAGGCATGGCTTTGAATAGGCCTCCTATTTTTCGAATATCTTGTTCGTTGTTTAGGTTGTGGATAATAGAGCCGGAGCATATAAATAATATAGCTTTAAAGAAGGCATGGTTGCAGATGTGGAGGAAAGCTAGATGGGGTTGGTTAATACCTAAGGTGACTATTATCAAGCCTAGTTGGCTTGAGGTAGAGAAGGCTACGATTTTTTTGACGTCGTTTTGTGTAAGAGCACAGATTGCTGTAAATAGTGTTGTAATGCTGCCTAAGCATAGTATAAGGGTTTGGGCAGTGCTGTTGGTTTCTATTATAGGGTGAAATCGGATTAGGAGGAAGATCCCTGCTACAACTATTGTGCTGGAGTGGAGTAGAGCTGAGACTGGGGTGGGACCTTCTATTGCTGATGGTAATCACGGGTGAAGACCAAATTGGGCAGATTTTCCGGTAGCTGCAAGGAGTAAACCTATTAGTGGAATTAGGTTTGGGCTGAAGTTTAGTATAAACATCTGTTGGAATTCTCATGTGTTTGAGTATATTAAGAATCATGCTATGGATAGGACAAATCCAATGTCTCCAATGCGGTTATAGATGATGGCTTGGAGGGCTGCTGTGTTTGCATCAGTTCGTCCGTATCATCAACTGATTAGAAGGAAAGACATGATGCCAACACCTTCTCAGCCGATGAACAGTTGAAATAAGTTATTGGCGGTTACTAGGATTAATATGGTAATTAGAAATAAGAGAAGATATTTAAAGAATAAATTAATGTTTGGGTCTGATGCTATGTATCATGTTGAGAATTCTATGATAGATCAAGTGACGAGTAATGCTACTGGAGTAAATAGTACTGAGAAGCAGTCTATTTTTAGGTTAATTGTTAGTTTTAGGGTTTGGATGGTTATTCAGTGTCAGTTAGATACAATTATTTCCTGTTGTGAGAAAATAAATAGTGTGGCTGGAATAAGGCTGGTGAGAAAGGCATAGGCAGTAGTTAGTTTTGCGTAGAGTGTGTAGGGAATATTCTTTTGAGTGTTCATGAGATTTATCATGATCGGGTATATTAGGATCATTAGTGTAATTAGGGTGAGGGAGAGGTATAAATTAATTACTTTTATTTGGAGTTGCACCAATTTTTTGGCTCCTAAGGCCAACGGATGACTTCCATCCTTTAAAAGTTGAGGGAGCCATATTTTTATGTATGGTGTATAGAATTAGCAGTTCTTATATTCTCTCTCGGTAGATAAGGGGTTTTAAGTTCCTATATCTAAATTCACAGTTTAGCGTTTTGTTTAAACTACATCTACAGTATGTAGGTCCTATGAGGATATTGGGATTTAGGGTGAGGAGAAGAAGAGGGAAGATATGTATAGATATTAGGGTGTTTTCTCGTGTGAGGGAAGGGTTGAAGTTATGCATGTGGTATAGGGACTTGCCTCGTTGGGTTATTGCTAATATATATAGTGAATAGGTGGCAGTAATTAATATATTTAGGCCTGTTAGGATAATTGTTATATTGGATCATGAGAAAGTTGCTATGGTGATGAATAATTCGCCAATTAAGTTAATAGATGGAGGTAAAGCTAGGTTGGTTAGGCTGGCGAGAAGTCATCAAGTGCTTATTAGTGGAAGTAGAGATTGAAGTCCTCGTGTCAAGAGTATTGTTCGGTTATGGATGCGTTCATAATTTGAGTTGGCAAGACAGAATAGTATTGATGATGTGAGACCGTGTGCAATTATTAAGGCTGTTGCTCCTATAAAGCTCCATGGTGTTTGAATAAGAATAGCCACAATTACTAATGCTATATGGCTTACTGATGAGTAAGCAATAAGTGATTTTAAGTCTGTTTGTCGTAGACAAATTAAGCTTGTTATAACTATCCCTCATAGGCATAATATAAGGAACGGATATGCTATAAATTTTGTTAGGGGGTTAAGAATTATAGTAATGCGTATTATTCCGTACCCTCCTAATTTTAGAAGGATGGCTGCGAGGATTATAGATCCGGCAATGGGAGCTTCTACATGGGCTTTGGGTAATCATAGATGAAGACCGTATAAGGGTATTTTGATTATAAAGGCTATAATGCATGCTATTCATGTTAGGTTACTAGATCATGAATTGGGTAATTCTTCGGATCAATAGGTTATTATGAAGAGGTTCAGCGTGCCTATATGGTTTTGGATGAAGGATAGTGCTACGAGTAATGGTAAGGACCCGATGAGGGTGTAAAATAGGAAATATAGGCCTGCGTTTAGTCGTTCTGTTTGGTTTCCTCATCGGGTAATGATAACAAGGGTAGGAATTAATGTGGACTCAAATAGAATGTAAAATATAATTAGTTCGGTGGCTGTGAATGTTATAATTAGAAATAGTTGCAGGGAGATTAGGGTGAAGAGGAAATATTTTTTTCGCTCTCAGGGTTCTTTTGAAAGGTGATGTTGGCTTGCTATGATTGTGAGGGGAAGTAGCCATATTGTTAGGGCTAGGAGGGGTGACGATAGTGGGTCGGAAAAGAAAGTTGGCGAGAAGTTATTGCTGTTATTGTCAGTTTGATTAAGGAAAGATAGGCTTATAAGACTGATTGTTAAGCTGTGAAGAGTGATGTTGATTCAGACTATAGGATTGGTGGAGTATCATGTTATTGGTAGTAGCATAATTGTTGGGATAATGATTTTTAGCATTGAAGTAGATTGAGATTCTGAATATGATCTAAGCCATAAGTATTGGATACTATTACTAACAGGGCTAGACCAATGGCTGCTTCACAGGCTGCAAGTACTAGCAGGAGAATTGGTATGATGAAAGATACTGTGTAGTGTAGATTTATGATGAAAAGAATGCTTAAGATAAATATGGCTAGTATTATGCCTTCTAGACATAGTAAAGAAGACATTAGATGTGAGCGGAATACTAGCATTCCTGTTAGGGCAATAGTGAAGGCTAGAGTAATATTAGTGGAGATTGAGGGCATATGATAATTATGTAAATTCATAATTTAATGAGTCGAAATCATTTGTTTTATTTTAAACTAATTATCAGTGTTATTCTTCTCATTCGAGTCCTTTTTGAAATCACTCATAGGCGAGACCTACAGTTAGGATGGAGATTAATGCAAGGGCTGTTGTTAGAGTAAGTTTTAGATTATTTGTTTGGATTGCTCAGGGGAGTGGAAGGAGGAGGGCAATTTCTAGGTCGAAAAGGAGGAATGTGATCGCTACCAGAAAAAATTTTATGGAGAATGGTAGGCGGGCGGACCCCATAGGATCAAATCCGCATTCGTAGGGGCTGTATTTTTCTGTATATACGTTTAGTTGTGGTAATCAGAATGCAACTATTACGAGAATTATAACCATTAGGGTGTTGATTGCAATGGTTAGTGGAAGGTTAATTATTCTTTTTCGGGTTGTGCCGAAGCTAATTGATTGGAAGTCAATTGTACTAAGTGATACTAAAAGAATAGGACCCTCATCAGTAGATGGAGATGTATAGGAATAGTCATACTACATCAACAAAGTGTCAGTATCAGGCTGCAGCTTCGAAGCCGAAATGGTGGTTAGAGGTAAAGTGAAATTTTATTTGGCGAAGAAAGCAAATGGTGAGGAAGGTGGACCCAATGATAACGTGTAAGCCATGGAAGCCTGTTGCTATGAAAAATGTTGATCCATAGATTCCATCTGAAATTGTAAAGGATGTTTCGAAATACTCTGAGGCTTGGAGAAGTGTGAAGTAAATGCCTAGAAAAATGGTGACAAATAAGGCTTGGAGTGTGAATGTTCGATTACCTTCTATTAAGCTATGGTGGGCTCAGGTGATAGATACACCTGAAGCCAGAAGTACAGCTGTGTTAAGTAGGGGGACTTCTAGAGGGTTAAGTGGTAAAATGCCTGTTGGGGGTCAGTGGCCCCCAAGTTCGGGAGTAGGGGCTAAGCTTGAATGGTAAAAGGCTCAGAAGAAGCCTGTAAAGAAGAACACTTCTGAGATAATAAACAGGATTATGCCATATCGGAGGCCTTTTTGGACAATAGGAGTATGATGACCTTGGAACGTTCCTTCTCGTACGACATCTCGTCATCATTGATATATTGTTAATAGGTTGGTTAGTAGTCCTAATAATAGGAGAGAGTTTGAATTAAAGTGAAATCATATGATCAGGCCAGACGTTATTAGGAGTGCTGATAGGGCTCCTGTAAGTGGTCAGGGGCTAGGATTAACCATGTGGTAGGCATGAGTTTGGTGGGTCATTAGGTATTATCATGTAGGTAAAGACTTACTAGCAAGGTGAATACGTATGCTTGAATTAGGGCAACGGCTAATTCAAGGACTGTCAGCAAAATAAGAATAATAAATGTGATTAGGGAAATGGTAGGGTTGATTGAGGTTAATACTAAGGTAGTCCCTCCAATCAGGTGTATAAGTAGGTGGCCTGCTGTAATGTTGGCTGTTAGTCGCACGGCTAGTGCTATGGGTTGGATGAGAAGGCTAATTGTTTCGATGATAATTAGTATAGGAATGAGTGGGGTGGGTGTTCCTTGTGGTAAGAGGTGGGCTAGGGATGCTTTTGTTTTGTGGCGAAGGCCTGTGATAATTGTAGCTGCTCATAGGGGAATTGCTATACCTAGATTTATTGATAGTTGTGTGGTAGGGGTGAATGAGTGGGGTAATAAACCCAACAAGTTGGTTGAGCCAATAAATAGGATTAATGAAATTAATATGAGAGCTCAGGTACGTCCTTTGGTGCTATGGGTAGCTATCAGTTGTTTTAGTATTAGTTGGATTAGTCATTGTTGTAGAGAGGTAAGGCGGTTATTAACAAGTCGGGAGGGAGGGAGAAAGAAAATACTAGGGGTTAGGATAATAAGAACAACGACGGGAATTCCTACAATTGTTGGGACAATGAAAGAGGAGAATAGATTTTCGTTCATTTTGATTCTCAAGGGTTAGTACAATTACGTTTGCTGAGGAATTTAAATGTAGGGCTTAAGGGATAATTAAGTTTTGAGATTTTTAATTGAAAAATGATAAACAGGGTGAGGACCATGGAGGAAATTATTGTGAATCATGTTGATGTATTCAATTGTGGCATTTCACTGTGGAAAGATTTAGACTTTCAGTCTTTAACTTAAAAGGTTAATGCTTGATTAGCTTCACGGTGAGTTATAATATAGTTAATAATCATTCTTCAAAGTGTTTTAAGGGGATTAATTCAAGTACAACTGGCATGAAGCTGTGATTTGCACCACAGATTTCTGAGCATTGACCGTAGTAGATGCCTGGGCGAGAGGTTATTAGGGTAACTTGGTTTAGGCGTCCTGGGATGGCATCAGTTTTTACGCCTAGGGAAGGCACAGTTCATGAGTGAAGTACGTCTTCTGAGGAGACTAGTATTCGGATTGATATTTCTGTGGGCAGAGTAACTCGGTTATCAACTTCAAGTAAGCGAAGATCGCCGGACTTGAGATCTAATATAGGAACCATATATGAGTCAAAGCAAAGATTTTCGTAATCTGTATATTCATAGCTTCAGTATCATTGATGCCCTAATGTCTTAACGGTTAAGGAGGGTGTAGTAATTTCGTCTATTATGTATAGGATGCGTAGAGATGGGAGAGCGATGAGAATTAGGATGACTGCGGGTAAAATGGTTCATACTGTTTCTACTTCTTGAGCATCCACTGTACTTGTGTGAGTAAGTTTAGTAGAAAGTATAAGGGAGATAATGTAGAGGACTAAAGAACTGATAAGGAAGACAATTATTAGAGTGTGGTCATGGAAATATAGAAGTTCTTCTATAATAGGAGAGGCAGCATCTTGAAACCCTAGTTGGACTGGGCAAGCCATTAAGATATACAGGGGTTTAACCTGTAAATTAACCCTGACAAAGTTATGTAATTATTTTACTAATATCTTAGTTGGAGAAAGTCATAGTGGTTATGTGGTTGGCTTGAAACCAATTATAGGGGGTTCAACTCCTTCCTTTCTTAACTATGTTTTACGTAGGCAGGTTCTTCAAATGTGTGGTAGGGTGGTGGACAGCCGTGGAGTCATTCCAAGTTTGTTGTTATTAGTTCTACCACTAGGATTTCTCGTTTTGAGGCGAAGGCTTCTCAAACTATAAAAACCATAAGTACGACTGCTGTCAAGGAGATGAAAGATCCGATTGACGAGATTATATTTCATGTTGTATAAGCATCAGGGTAGTCAGAGTAACGGCGGGGTATTCCTGACAAGCCTAAAAAGTGTTGTGGGAAAAATGTTATGTTCACACCTACAAACATAATTGCAAAGTGAATTTTAGCTCAGGTATCATCTAACGCATAGCCTGATAATAGAGGGAATCAATGGACAAACCCTCCTATAATGGCAAAGACTGCCCCCATTGATAGTACATAGTGGAAGTGTGCAACTACGTAATATGTGTCGTGAAGAACGATGTCCAGTGATGAGTTGGCAAGAACGATTCCAGTCAGGCCTCCAACTGTAAATAAGAAGATGAAACCTAGGGCTCATAGTATAGCAGGCGATCATTTAATATTACCCCCATGAAGTGTAGCTAGTCAGCTGAAAACTTTTACCCCAGTAGGGATAGCAATAATTATAGTGGCTGATGTAAAGTATGCTCGGGTGTCAACATCTATACCTACAGTAAATATATGGTGGGCTCATACGATAAAGCCCAGGAAACCAATGGATATTATAGCTCAAACTATACCTATATAGCCAAAAGGTTCTTTTTTGCCTGAATAGTATGTGACAATGTGTGAGATCATGCCAAAGCCTGGAAGAATTAAGATGTAAACTTCGGGGTGTCCGAAGAATCAAAATAAGTGTTGATATAGGATAGGATCGCCGCCTCCTGCAGGATCAAAGAAAGTTGTGTTAAGGTTGCGGTCAGTTAATAGCATTGTGATTCCTGCCGCCAGGACAGGTAAAGATAACAGTAAAAGGATGGCAGTGATTATTACGGATCATACAAACAAGGGGGTTTGATACTGTGATATGGCTGGGGGTTTCATATTTACTACCGTTGTAATAAAGTTAATAGCCCCTAAGATAGAGGATACTCCTGCTAGGTGTAAAGAGAAAATTGTTAAATCTACGGATGCTCCTGCGTGGGCCAAATTTCCGGCTAGAGGAGGGTAAACTGTTCATCCTGTTCCCGTACCTGCCTCTACCATTGAGGAGGCAAGGAGGAGCAGGAATGATGGTGGAAGGAGTCAAAAGCTTATGTTATTCATTCGTGGAAACGCTATATCAGGGGCTCCGATCATTAAAGGCACAAGTCAGTTTCCAAAGCCCCCAATTATGATAGGTATGACTATGAAGAAGATTATAATGAAAGCATGGGCTGTTACGATCACATTATAGATCTGATCATCTCCGAGCAGGGCTCCTGGTTGACCAAGCTCAGTTCGGATAAGAAGACTGAGGGCTGTTCCTACTATCCCTGCTCAAGCCCCAAATAATAGGTAGAGGGTTCCAATGTCTTTGTGATTTGTTGAGTAGAATCATCGATTGATGAACATAGGTAGAATGGCTGAGTAAGCATTAGACTGTAAATCTAAAGACAGAGGAATTCCTCTTTTTACCAGGCCTTGAGGTGACTTGACATATTGAATTGCAAATTCAAAGAAGCAGCTTCAATTCTGCCGGGGCTTCTCCCGCCTTTTTTTCCCTTGAGAGGCGGGAGAAGTAGATTGAAGCCAGTTGATTAGGGTATTTAGCTGTTAACTAAATTTTCATGGGGTTGGAACCCATCAATCTAGTCGAGGGTTTAGCTTAATTAAAGTAATTGATTTGCATTCAGTTGATGTAGGATAGATTCTTGCAACCCTTACAGACAGAAATTAAGCGTGTAGATTGCTTTCTTAGGGCTTTGAAGGCTCTTGGTCTATTTAACCTAAATTTCTAGTGTAGGATTGAAAAGGCTGGTGCTAGAGGGAGGGATAAGGTGGATAGAATGATTAGGGGTGATATGAGTTGAGTCTGGTTCGTAGTTTGAAGTTGTCATTTTATTTTTGTGTTGTTAAATGTGGGAAACAGGGTTAGGGAAGTGCTGTAGATTAGTCGTATGTAGAAGTATAGACTCAGTAGTGCTATAATGGCTATGATTGTGGCTATGATGATGTTATTGTTTTTTGACAACTCTTGGATAATTATTCATTTGGGTAAGAAGCCTGTGAGTGGAGGGAGCCCTCCGAGGGATAGTAGGGCAATTATAGTTGTTAGAGTGATTATTGGGGTTTTATTTCATAGGTTTGATAATGTTAGTGTAGTGGTATTTATGTTGAGATTCAGAGTAGTAAATATAACGATGGTTAGTGCTAGATAGATTGTTAGGTTTAGTACCGTGAGGGGTGGACAAAACGTTAAAATGGCTATTATTCAGCCTATATGGGCGATAGAGGAGTAGGCCAGAATTTTTCGTAATTGTGTTTGGTTTAGGCCTCCTCACCCTCCTACCAGGATTGATAAGAGAGCGATTAATAGAAGAATATTTAGGTTTGTTCATGGATGAGTTTGGAGTATAATGGAAATAGGGGCTAGTTTCTGTCATGTTAAGAGGAGCATTCCTGCCATTAGTGAAATGCCTTGTGTGACTTCGGGGACTCAGAAATGGAATGGAGTTATTCCCAGTTTTATTGTTAACGCGATAGTAATTGTGAGGGGGGTAAGCTGGCTGTGAGTGTTGATGATGTTTCATTGTCCGGAGTATATGGCGTTGAGTACAATAGTAAATATTAGTAGTATGGAAGCTGTTGCTTGTGTGAGAAAGTACTTTGTGGCTGCTTCTGTTGATCGAGGTTTATAATTTTTTATTAGAATTGGAATGATGGCCAGTATATTGATTTCTAGACCAACTCATATTAGGAGTCAGTGTGAGCTGATTATTGCTAGTATAGTTCCTGTGAAGATTGTGATTATAATTAATAAGAGAGTAATGGGGTTGATTAGTATGGGAAGGGTATAAACCAACATTTTCGGGGTATGGGCCCGATAGCTTGTTTAGCTGACCTTACTGTTGTAGAATGAGGTGTACGTTGGTAGCACGATGGATTTTGAATCCCTAGGAGTAGGTTCAAGGCCTGCAATTCTAGAAATAGGAGGGGTGGGCCTCCATTATTTACTCTATCAAAGTAACTCTTTTATCAGACATATTTCTATATTTGTGGGGGGATATATGATATTAGGATTGGAAGGGAGATGTATCATATACATAGTGCTAGTGTTAGTGGGAGGAAATTTTTTCATAGTAGGTATATGAGTTGGTCATATCGGAATCGTGGGTATGATGCTCGAATTCATAGAAATAGTGATGTTAGTAAGAGAGTTTTGGTGGTGAAGTTTGTTGTATATGTTTCCGGTATGTTGGATTTGTATAGTGTTCCTAGGAAGAGTGTTGTTGTTAGAGCATTTATTATGATAATGTTGGTATATTCTGCTATGAAGAATAAGGCAAAGGGACCTGCGGCGTATTCTACGTTGAAACCTGATACTAGTTCTGATTCTCCTTCTGTTAGGTCGAAAGGAGCTCGGTTTGTTTCTGCTAGGGTAGAAATAAATCATATTATGGTTAAGGGTCAGGATGGAATAATAAGTCATAGATATTCTTGAGTTGTGATAAGGGTAGATAGGGCGAATGACCCATTTATCAGGAGGACTGAAAGTAGAATAATGGCTAGGGTGATTTCGTACGAGATTGTTTGGGCTACTGCTCGTAGGGCACCAATTAAGGCGTATTTAGAGTTGGATGCTCAGCCTGATCAAAGGATTGAATATACAGCTAGGCTTGATGTAGCTAAGATAAATAGAAGTCCTATATTTAAATTAACCAGTGGGAATGGTATTGGTAGGGGGGTTCATATGGTAAGTGCAATGGATAGGGCTAGTGTTGGTGCGGTAATATAGAGTAATGTGGAGGAGGCTAGAGGTCGTAATGGTTCTTTAATGTATAGTTTTACTGCATCGGCGAAGGGTTGGAGTAGGCCATGTGGGCCTACGGTGTTGGGGCCTTTACGGAGTTGTATGTAGCCTAGGATTTTTCGTTCAATTAGTGTAAAGAAGGCTATGGCTATAATAATTGGGATAATTAGTAGGAGTAGGTTGGCTACAAACATATATTAAGAAGAGGAGTTGAACCTCTGGAATTAAAGTTTTAAGTTTTATGCAATTGCCGGGCTCTGCCATCTTAATAAGCCCTTGTCTTGGGGAGGACATGGGGTGGGTTGTTAGATTAAGAGTTTGTCATCTATTAAAGCTGAGAGCACTCTGTTGAGTTGGCTTTATTTCTCTTGTCCTTTCGTACTGGGAGAAATTATGAATAGATAGAAACCGACCTGGATTACTCCGGTCTGAACTCAGATCACGTAGGACTTTAACCGTTGAACAAACGGACCGTTAATAGCGGTTGCACCATTGGGGTGTCCTGATCCAACATCGAGGTCGTAAACCCTATTGTTGATATGGACTCTATAATAGGATTGCGCTGTTATCCCTAGGGTAACTTGTTCCGTTGATCAATCTAGTTTGGGTCAGTTGATTTATTGATGCCTTGACTAGTAATGTCTAAGCTGGATTGTTCGGAGGTTTATTTATACTCCGAGGTCACCCCAACCAAAATTTTTAGCTCAGGCGTAGTAATTATTTATATCTTGTTGGATAGTTGGGTGTACTTGTTTGGGCTAATTAATTTAAGCTCCATAGGGTCTTCTCGTCTTATTAGTATATCCCCGCCTCTTCACGGGAAGGTCAATTTCACTGATTGAAAGTAAGAGACAGTTCAACCCTCGTGTGGCCATTCATTCTAGCCCTTAATTAGAGGGCAAGTGATTATGCTACCTTTGCACGGTCAGGGTACCGCGGCCGTTAAACGTATGTCACTGGGCAGGCAGTGCCTCCAATATTAGTAATGCTGGAGGTGATGTTTTTGGTAAACAGGCGGGGTTGGGTTTTGCCTAGTTCCTTTTACTTTTTTCAATCTTTCCTTGGTGCACGCCTGTGTTGGATTAACAATATTTTTTAGTAATGGGTTTGTGAGGTGGGTGGTTTTATTTTATTGTTAACTACCAGTGGGTATCCGGTCTGGTATAAGCTTGTGCTAGGAGAATGAGGATTCTTGTTACTTATATTAACAGTATTGCTTCTATTTAGTGATAGAATGACTCAGTTATTTGGTAGGAGGTTGTTGTAGGGTTTAGGAATTAAAATATATTGTGTATCGAGCTTGAACGCTTTCTTGATTGGTGACTGCTTTTAGGCCGACTGCGAGTTGGGGGTTGATTACTCTCTACCGAAGGTTGTAACCTGTTCTAAAGAGCTGTTCCTCTTTAGACTAACATTTAAGTTAACAGGGGGTTTGGTGGGTCACTTTAGGTTAACTTAAGGTTGAACTGAAATTCTTTTCTGAGAAACCAGCTATCGCCAAGCTCGTTAGGCTTTTCACCTCTACTCGTGAATTTTCCCACTATTTTGCTACATAGATGAGTTGGTTCTTAGATAATTATTCATGAGTAGCTCGTTTGGTTTCGGGTGTTCTGGCTTAAATTCTTTTTGTCAGATTATTCTAGTTAAGTCATTATGCAAAAGGTACAAGGGGTAAGCTTTGCTTTTATGGACTTTGAGGTGTTCTTTCATCTTTCCCTTACGGTACTTTTTCTATAGCGCTGGGTAAAATTTCTATCTCCTATACTATTAGTGGCTGTTGGTGAATGTTTTAGTTGGGGTATGTAGGTTTGTTAGAAGTGTAGAAGGTTAGGCTAGTTTTGGTTTCAAAGTGGTCACGTCAATTGTGAAGTCTTCTGGGTGTAGGCCGGATGCTTTGGGCTTAAGCTACACTTTGGTTTTCCAAGCACACTTTCCAGTATGCTTACCTTGTTACGACTTATCTCCTCTTGTGTTGTGTTTTTCGTGATTAGGGATTAATTGTGTGAGGGTGGAGGAGGGTGACGGGCGGTGTGTACGTGCTTCATGGCCTTGTTCAATCGAGCTCTCTATTCTCGGTTTACTACTAAATCCTCCTTTGACCTCAAATTTCATAGAGGTTGTAGTAGGATATTGTTCTGTTGTTAGAAAATGTAGCCCATTTCTTTCCACCTCATGGACTACACCTTGACCTAACGTTTTTATGTTGAATGTTTGTGCTTACTTTGTAACCTTGGTAGGGTTTGCTGGGGATGGCGGTATATAGGTTGAATTAGCAAGAGGTGGTGAGGTTTATCGGGGTTTATCGATTATAGAACAGGCTCCTCTAGAAGGGATTGAAGCACCGCCAAGTCCTTTGAGTTTTAAGCTGTTGCTTGTAGTATTCTGGCGAGTGATTTTGTTAGTTAATCATTTAAGTTTATGGCCGAGCATAGTGGGGTATCTAATCCCAGTTTGATTCTTGGCTGTCGTGTTATTAGAGTGTTAAAGTCACTTTCGTGGGTTATTTTGTTTTAGCTAGGGCATTTTACGGCTTAGATAAAATTTAACTTTATTTTTGATAGTCTAAAACACACTTTACGCCGTTTTTTATTAGCTTGGGTTAATCGTATGACCGCGGTAGCTGGCACGAAATTTACCAACCCTTATTTCAGTATAGCTTAGTCGAACTTTCGTTTATTGCTTAAGTTTTGTCACTGCTGTATCCCGTGGGGGTGTGGTTTAGCAAGGCGTGGAGAGCTGCTATTTAGCGCGCTTGATGCCTGCTCCTTTTGATTAGATAATTTAGAGGGCATTCTCACTGGTGCGCAGTTACTTGCATGTGTAGTCTTACTGACAACTAATAGAAAGGCTGGGACCAAACCTGTATGTTTATGGAGTATTTCAACTCGTCTAGGCATTTTCAGTGCCTTGCTTTGGTAAATTAAGCTACATTAAC